TACTCTACTCACTCTAAACCTTTTTGGGTCCATTCGTAGGCGAGGCTAAGAGCTAGGAGTGTGACGAGTGCTAATGCTATGAAAAGTATAAGGTTAAGATTGGTGGTTTGAGTTGCCCACGGGAGGGGTAATAGGAGAGCAATTTCTAGGTCGAATAGCAGGAAAGTGATAGCTACTAAGAAGAATTTTATAGAGAATGGTAGGCGAGCTGATCCCATGGGATCAAATCCACACTCGTACGGGGTTACTTTTTCTGCATATGTGTACAGTTGTGGTAATCAAAATGCGATAAGGATTAGTAGCGAGGCCAGAGTAGCGTTGGTAAGTAGTGTAATAGCGAGGTTAATTATTCTTCCTTGGGTGTAACCAAAACTTACTGATTGGAAGTCAGTCGTACTATTTGATACTAAAAGAATAGGACCCTCATCAGTAGATTGATACATACAGGAATAGCCACACCACATCTACGAAATGTCAGTATCAGGCAGCTGCCTCAAATCCGAAGTGGTGGTTGGATGTAAAGTGAAATTTGAGTTGACGCAGGAAGCATACGGTTAGGAAGGTAGAGCCAATAATTACGTGGAGACCATGGAAACCCGTAGCTATAAAGAAGGTTGAGCCATAGATTCCGTCGGAGATAGAGAATGATGCTTCGTGATACTCAGAGGCTTGGAGAAGTGTGAAGTAGATTCCTAGGGAGATTGTAATAAACAGGGCCTGAAGCATTTGTTTACGATTGCCTTCTATTAGGCTGTGGTGGGCTCAGGTGATAGTTACTCCTGAGGCTAGTAGGACTGATGTATTCAGAAGTGGGACCTCTATAGGATCAAGGGGGTGGATGCCTGTGGGGGGTCAGCAGCCTCCCAATTCGGGGGTTGGGGCAAGGCTGGAGTGGTAGAATGCTCAGAAAAAGCCTGCGAAGAAGAAAATTTCTGAAATAATGAATAGGATTATTCCATAACGTAAGCCTTTTTGGACAACTGGTGTGTGGTGGCCTTGAAAGGTGCCTTCCCGGACCACATCTCGTCATCATTGATATATCGTTAGGGTATTGGTTAGCAGGCCTAGTGATACAAGGATAGCTGAATGATAGTGGAATCATATCACTAGGCCGGAAGTTATGAGAAGGGCTGATAGGGCTCCGGTTAGGGGTCATGGGCTTGGGTTAACTATATGATAAGCGTGGGTTTGGTGTGTCATTAAGTATTATCATGTAAATACAGACTGACCAGTAGTGTGAATACATATGCTTGAATTAGTGCTACCGCGAACTCTAAGATTGTAAGTAATAACAGAATAATAAGAGTAATTGTAGCAGCTGGGGGGCTGATAGTTGTTAGGGCTAGGGTAGCTCCTCCGATCACGTGCATAAGTAAGTGGCCCGCCGTGATGTTAGCGGTAAGGCGGATAGCCAAGGCTATCGGTTGGATAAGCAGGCTAATGGTTTCGATCACTACGAGTATTGGGATCAGTACAATTGGAGTGCCTTGTGGGAGGAAATGTGCTAGCGAGGCCTTGGTCTTGTATCGGAACCCTGTGGCTACCGTTCCAGCTCACAGGGGAATAGCCATGCCTAGGTTCATGGATAGTTGGGTGGTGGGGGTAAATGAATAGGGAAGTAGACCTAGGAGATTAGTTGAGCCGATGAACAGGATTAGTGAGATTAGTATGAGGGATCATGTGCGGCCCTTTACGTTATGAGCTAACAGTATTTGTTTGAGGATCAGCTGGGCTAGTCATTGTTGGATAGAGATTAGGCGGTTGTTAATAAGTCGGTTTGGGGAAGGATAGAATACTGCTGGGAGTATGATGATGAGGGTAACGATGGGCAACCCCACTATTGTGGGGGTAATGAAAGAGGTAAATAGGTTTTCGTTCATTTTACTTCTCAAGGGGTCGAGTGGTTGGTTATGTCAGGGGAAATGGGGAATGCGTTTAAAGGATAGGTGAAGTTTGTTAGCTTGATTTGGAAGAGGATGAATAGGGTAATAAATATAGATAGGATAGTGATGAATCATGTAGCTGTGTCCAATTGGGGCATTCATTGAGGAGAGGGTTCGGCTCTCATGCTTCAACTTAAAAGGTTAACGCTACTTAGCTTCTCAATGTCTTATAGTAGAGATGTTGATCAGTCTTCAAAATGTTTGAGTGGAACGAGCTCTAGCACGATTGGTATAAAGCTATGATTAGATCCACAGATTTCAGAGCATTGGCCGTAAAACAGACCGGGTCGTGATGACATTAAGGTCGCTTGATTCAATCGCCCTGGAATTGCGTCAGTTTTTAGTCCTATGGATGGAATGGCTCATGAGTGTAGGACGTCTTCTGATGAGATTAGTATGCGGATGGGCATTTCTATTGGTAAGACCACTCGATTGTCAACTTCTAGCAGTCGTAGTTGTCCAGGTTCAAGGTCGTTAGTGGGGATCATATAGGAGTCAAAAGTCAAATCTTCATAGTCAGTATATTCATAGCTTCAATATCATTGATGTCCTATGGTTTTTACTGTTAGTGATGGATCATTAATCTCGTCTATTATATAAAGGATTCGTAACGATGGTAGGGCAATTAAGATTAGGATTATAGCAGGGAGGACAGTTCAGACTATTTCTACCTCTTGGGCATCTATAGTACTAGTGTGGGTTAATTTAGTAGATAGCATGGATGAGATGATATACAGAACTAGGGAGCTAATAAGGAATACAATTATTAGCGTATGGTCGTGGAAGTGTATTAACTCTTCCATAATAGGGGATGTGGCATCTTGGAGTCCTAGTTGAAGAGGATAAGGCATAGAGGTATAAAGGAGTTTAACCTATAAATTAGCTTCGACAAAGTTATGTAATCATTTTACTAATACCTCACTTGTGGAGAAAGTCATAAAGGTTATGGGGTTGGCTTGAAACCAACTTTGGGAGGTTCAATTCCTTCCTTTCTCGTACTATACTTTGACGTAGGTTGGCTCTTCAAATGTGTGGTATGGAGGTGGACAACCGTTGAGTCATTCTAGATTAGTTGTTGTTAGCTCAACTGCAGAGACCTCTCGTTTAGAGGCGAATGCTTCTCATACCATGAACACTATCAGGACTACGGCTGTAAGTGAGATAAGTGACCCCATAGAGGATACAGTATTTCATAGAGTGTAGGCGTCTGGGTAGTCTGAGTATCGGCGAGGCATGCCTGATAGGCCGAGGAAATGTTGAGGGAAGAATGTTAAGTTGACACCTACAAATATGATTAAGAAGTGGATTTTAGCTCATGTCTGGTTGAGTGTGTATCCTGAAAATAGAGGGAATCAGTGGACGAACCCACCCATGATGGCGAATACAGCGCCTATAGATAGGACGTAGTGGAAGTGTGCTACGACATAGTAGGTGTCATGGAGGACAACGTCTAATGATGAGTTAGCTAGAACAATTCCAGTTAAGCCTCCAACTGTGAATAGGAAGATAAAGCCTAGGGCTCACAGTAGGGCAGGGGACCATTTGATATTGCCGCCGTGGAGCGTAGCTAATCAGCTGAATACTTTCACACCCGTTGGGATAGCAATGATTATCGTAGCTGATGTAAAGTAGGCTCGAGTGTCCACGTCTATTCCTACAGTGAATATATGGTGAGCTCACACAATAAATCCTAGGAAACCAATTGACATTATGGCTCAAACTATTCCTATATATCCAAAGGGTTCTTTTTTGCCTGAATAATAGGTGACGATATGTGAGATTATACCGAATCCCGGCAGGATAAGAATATACACTTCAGGGTGTCCAAAGAATCAGAATAGATGTTGATACAGGATTGGATCCCCTCCTCCAGCTGGATCGAAGAAGGTTGTGTTTAGGTTACGATCAGTTAGAAGTATGGTGATACCTGCTGCTAGGACTGGGAGGGACAGAAGAAGTAGAACAGCTGTTACTAGGACAGATCAAACAAACAAGGGAGTCTGGTATTGGGTTATAGCTGGGGGTTTTATATTGATAATTGTAGTAATAAAGTTAATAGCCCCTAGAATCGAAGATACCCCGGCTAGATGGAGTGAGAAGATTGTTAGATCTACAGAGGCTCCGGCGTGAGCTAAGTTTCCTGCTAAAGGGGGGTAAACTGTTCAACCCGTTCCAGCCCCGGCTTCGACTATGGATGAGGCTAGAAGAAGAAGGAATGAGGGGGGTAAGAGTCAGAAGCTCATGTTATTTATTCGGGGGAAAGCCATGTCAGGTGCTCCAATTATTAAAGGGACCAACCAATTTCCAAAGCCTCCAATCATAATAGGTATTACTATGAAGAAAATTATTACGAAAGCATGGGCCGTTACGATAACGTTATAGATTTGGTCGTCTCCTAGGAGAGTGCCTGGTTGACCCAATTCAGCTCGAATTAAGATACTTAGGGCAGTCCCTACTATTCCGGCTCAAGCGCCAAATAGCAGGTACAGAGTTCCAATGTCTTTATGGTTAGTTGAAAACAGTCAACGGTTAATGAACATAGGTAAAATGGCTGAGTAAAGCATTAGACTGTAAATCTAAGTACAGGAGTATAGCCTCCTTTTTACCAGGCCCTGTGGTGTGATTACATATCGAATTGCAAATTCGAAGAAGCAGCTTCAACTCTGCCGGGGCTTCTCCCGCCTTTTTCTTTTTTTCTCCAAGGCGGGAGAAGTAGATTGAAGCCAGTTGTCTAGGGTGTTTAGCTGTTAACTAAAGTATCGTGGGGTGGGAGCCCACCAATCTAGGAGGATTTAGCTTAATTAAAGCGTCTGGTTTGCATTCAGTTGATGTAAGATGGGATCTTGCAGTCCTTAGGTCAGGGATTAAGTTTACTAACTTGCTTAGAGCTTTGAAGGCTCTTGGTCTTTATTAACCTAAATCCCTATTCTAGGATGGAGAGGGTGGGGGTGAGGGGTAGAATTAAGGTTGATAGGATAATTAGGGGAGGGAGTAGGGTGAGGTAGTTTTGGTTGGTGAATTGTCATTTTATTTTTATATTGTTTACTGATGGGAATATGGTGAGTGAGGAGGAGTAGATCAAACGCATGTAGAAGTATAGGTTGAGTAGGGCAAATATAGCCATAGATATAGGTAGGATAATGCTGTCGTTTTTAGTTAGTTCATAGACGATCAGTCATTTAGGCATAAACCCTGATAATGGTGGTAGGCCACCTAGTGAGAGGAGGGTGACTATAAGTAGAATTATTATTGTTGGGGTTTTATTCCAGAGGAGAGATAGGGATGATGTGGAGGTGGAGTGGTTGTTTATTAGGATCATGAAGATGGATAGTGTTATGAGGATGTAGATTAGGAGGTTTAGGATAGTGAGGGATGAATTGTAGGGTATAATAATTAGTATTCAGCCTATGTGTGCGATTGATGAGTAGGCTAGAATTTTTCGTAGTTGGGTTTGGTTCAGACCTCCTCAGCCTCCTACTAGGATTGAGAGCAGGCCTGAGATGGTGAGAATAGTGATGTCAATTGAAGGGATGATCTGGTAAAGGATGGATAGGGGTGCTAGTTTTTGTCAGGTTAGCAGAATTATACCTGAGGTTAGGTTAGTTCCTTGGGTTACTTCGGGTACTCAGAAGTGAAATGGGGCTAGGCCCAGTTTCATTATTAGGGCCGCTAGGGTTATGCTTGAGACTGTCATGTTGGGTAGTTTAGCAATTGATCACTGTCCTGATAGTATGAAGTTAATTATGATGGCTAGTATAAGTAGTATGGATGCGGTGGCCTGGGTCAGGAAATATTTTGTGGCTGCTTCTGTAGATCGTGGGCTAGAGTTTATGGTAAGGATGGGGATTATAGCTAGTATGTTTATTTCTAGGCCTATTCAGGCTAGTAGTCAGTTTGAACTGAGCATGGTTATTATGGTTCCTATTATTAGGGTTATCAGAATTATGCTGAGAATTAGGGGGTTAATTAGTACGGGAAGGGTATAAACCAACATTTTCGGGGTATGGGCCCGATAGCTTATTTAGCTGACCTTACTAGAGTAGGATATGGTGTAAATGGTAGCACGAAGATTTTTGAGTTCTTAGGTTTAGGTTCAAGTCCTATGATTCTAGAAACAAGAGGGTTTAAACCTCTATAATTTACTCTATCAAAGTAATTCTTTTGTCAGACATGTTTCTTTATGTTTGTGGTGGAATACATGCTAGTATAATGGGAATTGATACATGTCATATACATAGGGCTAGAGTTAGTGGGAGGAAGTTTTTTCATAGTAAGTGTATTAGTTGGTCGTATCGGAATCGTGGGTAGGACGCTCGTACTCATAGGAAGCAGATGGTCAGTAGGGAAGTTTTTAGGACGAGGTTAATTGTATGGATTTCTGGGAGTAGTGGGTTGTGGAATGTTCCTAAGAATAGGATGGTTGTAAGAGCATTTATTATGATGATGTTGGCGTATTCAGCTATAAAAAAGAGGGCGAATGGTCCTGCGGCATACTCAACGTTAAAACCTGATACTAGTTCGGACTCCCCTTCAGTTAAGTCGAATGGGGCTCGATTAGTTTCCGCTAGGGTTGAAACAAATCATATTATGGCTAAAGGTCATAAGGGGAAAACTAATCAGAGGTGTTCTTGAGTGGTGGATAGGGTGAATAGGGTGAATGAGCCATTTATGAGTATAGTGGGAAGTAAGATAATTGCTAGTGATACTTCATAGGAAATGGTCTGAGCTACTGCCCGTAGGGCTCCAATTAGGGCGTACTTAGAATTTGATGCTCAGCCTGATCATAGGATGGAATATACGGCTAGACTTGATATGGCTAGGATGAATAGTATGCTTAGGTTCATATTAATTAGGGGGTATGGTATTGGCAGTGGGATCCATATGGTTAGGGCCAGGGTTAGAGCTAGGATTGGGGCAATTGTGAATATTAGTTTGGAGGAGGTGAGGGGACGGAGGGGTTCTTTGATGAATAATTTGATAGCATCTGCAAAGGGTTGTAGAAGGCCGTAAGGCCCAACAACGTTGGGGCCTTTGCGGAGTTGTATGTAGCCTAGGACTTTACGTTCAACTAGGGTTAGGAAGGCCACGGCTACTAGGATTGGCACAATTAGTGAGAGTAGGTTAATTATAAACATTGTTAAGAAGAGGAATTGAACCTCTGGTCATAAAGACTTAAGTTTTACGCAATTACCGGTCTCTGCCATCTTAACAGGCCCTGGTCTTGGGCAGGATTAGTCAACTTGTCTGTATTGAGATTAATTCATAGAATTAAGTTTAGAGCGCTTCATATAGGAGTGGGCTCTATTTCTCTTGTCCTTTCGTACTGGGAGAAATGGCATATAGATAGAAACCGACCTGGATTGCTCCGGTCTGAACTCAGATCACGTAGGACTTTAATCGTTGAACAAACGAACCTTTAATAGCTGCTGCACCATTGGGATGTCCTGATCCAACATCGAGGTCGTAAACCCTATTGTCGATATGGACTCTAAAATAGGATTGCGCTGTTATCCCTAGGGTAACTTGTTCCGTTGATCAATAATTGGGTCAATAAGTGATTTGTAGACTTTGACTGGTTAAGTCTAGGTCATAATATCATTCGGAGGTTTTTTTATTCTCCGAGGTCACCCCAACCAAAATTGTTAGCTCACTAAAATGTCGGTTTAAACCCGTAGGGTATATGTTTTATAATTGAACTAGTTAATTCAAGCTCCATAGGGTCTTCTCGTCTTATAGGCTTATCCCCGCCTCTTCACGGGGAGGTCAATTTCACTGATTGGAAGAAAGAGACAGTTAGACTCTCGTGTGGCCGTTCATACAAGTCCCCAATTAAGGAACAAATGATTATGCTACCTTTGCACGGTCAGAGTACCGCGGCCGTTTAACGTATGTCACTGGGCAGGCAGTGCCTCTAATACTTGGCATGCTAGAGGTGATGTTTTTGGTAAACAGGCGGGGTCTATGTTTGCCGAGTTCCTTTTACTTCTTTTAATCTTTCCCTTTAAGCATGCCTGTGTTGGGTTAACGATGGATATAATAAGGTTCTAGTTAGTGGGCTTAGTTTATTGGATCGTTAACTATCAGTGGGCATCCGTTCTGATATAAGCTTATGCAGGGAGAAATATTTCTTGTTACTTATATTAACATTATTTCTTCTATTAGATAATAGAATAGTCCAGTATTAGGTCTAGGAGTTGGCTATTTTTAAGGGTATTAACAGGTTTATTAGTGTTGAGCTTTAACGCTTTCTTAATTGGTGGCTGCTTCTAGGCCTACTATGGAATATAAAATGCTTACTCTCTAGTTAAGGTTGTATCCTTTGTCAAAAGAGCTGTACCTCTTTTGAATACCTCTAAAGTTTACATGGGGATTAAATGTTTCTTTTTGGTAAACTTTAGGTAGAACTAAAATTCTATTCTGGACAACCAGCTATCACCGGGCTCGATTGGCTTTTCACCTCTACCTATAAGTCTTCTCACTATTTTGCTACATAGACGAGTTCGTTCTTTAGACTGCTTGTAGGTAGCTCGTCCGGTTTCGGGGCTTCTGGCTGCAGTTCGCTTTGTCAGATTGTTCTAGTTAACTCATTATGCAAAAGGTACAAGGGTTAATCTTTGCTGTTTTGTACTGTAATTTCGTCTTTCATCTTTCCCTTGCGGTACTATCTCTATAGCGCCTGATTTCAGTTTCTATCTCCTATACTCTTGGTGGGCGGTGAATGTTTTGATTTAATTGACTATGGTAGTTTTATTTAGGGAGGGTCGGGCTAGGTTTAGTTCAAAGTGGTCAATGTGTATGAAATCTTCTGGGTGTAGGCCAGACGCTTTATGTTAAGCTACACTTTGAGTGATCCAAGCACACTTTCCAGTACGCTTACCTTGTTACGACTTGTCTCCTCTCATACGTTATCAGGATAATATATGGTAAAATGGTTGTGGGTATTTGAGGAGGGTGACGGGCGGTGTGTGCGTGCTTCATGGCCTAGTTCAATTAAGCTCTCTATTCTTAATTTACTGCTAAATCCTCCTTTGGTCATTTATTTCATAGTGACGTCCGTTAATTGGGTTGTTCTCTGGGAGAAAATGTAGCCCATCTTAGACCACCACATGGGCTACACCTTGACCTAACTTTTTTATGGCTATTATTGAGCTCACTTTTGTACCTTCTAAGGGTTGGCTGAAGATGGCGGTATATAGGCTGAATTAGCGAGTGGGGGTGAGGTTTATCGGGGTTTATCGGTTACTGGACAGGCTCCTCTAGGGGGGTGTGAAGCACCGCCAAGTCCTTTGAGTTTTAAGCTTTTGCTAGTAGTTCTCTGGCGAATAGCTTTGTTAGAAGCTATTGAGGTTTAAGGCTAAGCATAGTGGGGTATCTAATCCCAGTTTGTGCCTTAGCTATCGTGTATTCAGAGCTGGTAAAGTCACTTTCGTGGGTTATTTTTGTCTAACCCTTAGCTTTCTACGGCTAGGGCGTAATTTAACTTTATTCGTGCGCTTACTCTTAAACACGCTCTACGCCGACGCTTATTAATTTGGGTTAATCGTGTGACCGCGGTGGCTGGCACGAGATTTACCAACCCTTTGTAGCGTAGCTTAGTCAAACTTTCGTTCATGGCTAAATTTTTATCACTGCTGTATCCCGTGGGGGTGTGGCTAAGCAAGGCGTTATGAGCTACATGGGTGTGTGCTTGATACCTGCTCCTCTATGATCGGCGATGACTTGAAGGGCATTCTCACTGGTGTGCGGATACTTGCATGTGTAAGCTCGCTAAGAACCAATAAGAAGGCCAGGACCAAACCTTTATGTTTATGGAGTGAGTAGACTCATCTAGGCATTTTCAGTGCCTTGCTTTAAGTAATAAGCTACATCAACAGAAATTAATGGAGATTATTTTAAACCAAATTGTAAGACCTGCGAGTTTCAAATCTAGGAACATAGCTCTTAAAAAGAAAATGAAACAATTAAAGTGGCATATCGGTATTAGTGGGAAAAGGAGTTATCTCAATTGGCTAAGCGTTAGCGGGTTGGTTTTCATAGTTTACCCGTACCCTTATTTTCTATAGTACATCTTGCTTTTGGGGTTTGACAAGATTAAAAAAATACTTATAGAAATCTAGTTAAGGGTAATTAAGGGGGGTAGGGGGGTTTGTGAGAGATAATTCTATGGTTTAACATACGTACGTATGCGTATGCGTATGCGTATGTGTATGTGTATGCGTATGCGTATGCGTATGCGTATGCGTATGCGTATGCGTATGCGTATGCGTATGCGTGTGCATGTGCGTATGCGTATGCGTGTGCATGTGCATGTGCATGTGCATGTGCGTATGCGTATGCGTATGCGTATGCGTATGCGTATGCGTGTGCATGTGCGTATGCGTATGCGTATGCGTGTGCATGTGCATGTGCATGTGCGTATGCGTATGCGTATGCGTATGCGTATGCGTATGCGTAATGCGTATGCGTATGCGTGTGCATGTGCATGTGCATGTGCGTATGCGTATGCGTATGCGTATGCGTATGCGTATGCGTATGCGTATGCGTATGCGTATGCGTATGCGTATGCGTGTGCATGTGCGTGTACGCTGGGAATTGGGGTTTAATAAATTCTATGTCCTCAAGCATTGACTGAATAGCACCTTATGGTAAATAGTGCCGGTACTTAATATTCATGTTGGGTCCAGCTACAAGTTATTTGCCTGTGTTAAGGCCTCAGACGGCCTAGTTGAGTCGTTGCATCCCGGAAATTAAAAAATACCAAATGCATGACACCACAGTTATGTTATGATCATGGGCTGATTAGTCATGAATCCATCGAGATGTCTTATTTAAGGGGAAAGAGTGGGCGAATTTAGGTGAGATGGCCCTGAAGAAAGAACCAGATGCCAGGTATAGATTCAGTATAGACACCCCCACAAGTTATGGGCCCGGAGCGAGAAGAGAGGTATAACCGGAGCGGGTTGCTGGTTTCTCGAAGCTTGGTGATCAAGGACTGTCTAATGGTGGTGATATGCGTGTTGACGAGAACTATCTCAGAGATGTGCTATGTACGATTAAGAGTTTGATGTGCTATGCAAAATCAAGAGGTACAATGTGGTAAAGGATATCCGTGGTGTGGAGCTTTCATAGTGGAAGTGTCTCAGATTGAGTCCTAAAGCATGATTCCTACTGTACTAGCTTATACGCATGGGGTAGATAATGAGATGCACGATTATACATAGGATGGTGTATGTAAGATAAATCATATATAGTACTGTTATGGGGAGAGACACGTAATGCACGAAGTACATAGGGCCGCACAGGGAATAGTTTAAGTAGAATTTCAGCTTTGGGTGTTGATGGTGAGGTAGTTGGCCTCTTCCCTGAGTATCCTCGGAAAGTGTGGTTTTCATTTACGGTTTACAAGACCGTTGTAATGCATTATACTACGGGGACCTTCATTTAAGTAGGTGGTTTTCAATTAGGCCTGCGGCGGGTATAAGAATGAGGATGATGGCGAAGTATAGGATTGAGGCTAGTTGGCCGATAATGATGTATGGGTGCTCTACTGGTTGACCGCCAATCCATGTAAGTGTAATTAGGTCGGCTACTAGAATTCAGAAGAGGCATTGGCTGAGGGGGCGAAATGACAGGCTTCGTTGTTTGGATGTATGGAGAAGTGGAAGGAGCGCTAGGATTAAGATGGATAGGATAAGGGCTAGTACACCACCTAATTTGTTGGGGATGGATCGAAGGATAGCGTACGCGAATAGGAAGTACCATTCTGGTTTGATGTGGGGTGGGGTGCTTAGTGGGTTGGCGGGTGTGTAATTGTCCGGGTCTCCTAGCATATCCGGGGAGAATAGGGTCAGGAGGAGAAGGACTAGGATGAGGAGAAATAGGCCTAGAAGATCTTTGGTAGAGTAGTATGGGTGGAATGGGATCTTGTCTGAGTTGGAGACTAATCCTGTAGGATTGTTGGATCCTGTTTCGTGAAGGAATAATAGATGAACTGCTACTAGGGCGGTTACGATGAAAGGTAGGATGAAGTGCAAAGCGAAGAATCGGGTAAGGGTGGCTTTGTCCACCGAGAATCCACCTCAGACTCACTCTACCAGATTGGTGCCGATATAGGGAATAGCAGACAGAAGGTTAGTAATTACGGTAGCCCCTCAGAATGATATTTGTCCTCACGGGAGGACGTATCCTATGAAAGCAGTGGCTATCACTGTGAGTAGTAGTACGATGCCAATGTTTCAGGTCTCTGGGTATAGATATGAGCCGTAGTAAATTCCGCGTCCGATGTGAGCGTAGAGGCACAAGAAAAATATTGATGCTCCGTTGGCGTGAAGATATCGGATAATTCAGCCGTAGTTTACATCTCGACAGATATGGGCCACTGAGGAAAATGCAGTTGACGTATCGGACGTATAGTGTATGGCCAAGAATAGTCCTGTGAGAATTTGAATAATTAGGCACGCTCCAAGTAAGGAACCAAAGTTCCATCATGATGAGATGTTTGTTGGAGTGGGGAGGTCGATGAATGAGTCATTCAGGATTTTGATCAGTGGATGTGTTTTTCGAATGTTGGTCATTAGAGGTTCTTATAGTTGAAAGACAACGGTGATTTTTCATGTCATAGGCCATGGTTGTAGTCCATGTGAGAATAATGATGTATATAGTTTTTGTAATGAGCGTTCTTTTTGTGATTGGGTTTATTGGATTTTCTTCAAAGCCCTCTCCTATTTACGGAGGGTTAGGGTTGATTGTTAGTGGTGGGGCAGGGTGTGGGATTGTTGTAAGTCTTGGTGGGTCTTTTTTAGGTTTAATAGTGTTTTTGGTGTATTTGGGGGGAATAATGGTGGTTTTTGGTTATACTACGGCCATAGCCACTGATGAGTATCCAGAAGCTTGGGGGTCAAATATTGTAGTTTTGGGTGCGTTGGTCGTAGGTTTAGTAATGGAGGGGATTGTTGTGATTTATTTATTAGGTGGAGCGGGATTAGAGTTAGTAGGATTAGATTTAGGTAGTTTAGAGAACTGAATGGTTTTTAGTGGACAGGGGAACGAGTTTACTCGTGAAGATTATGTTGGTGGGTCGTCGTTATACAGTGATGGGTGCTGGTTAATAATGATGTCTGGTTGGATGTTATTTGTTGGTGTTTTTATTATTATTGAGATTACTCGAGGGCGTTAAATAGCAAGTAGGACGCCGGAAGTTAGGGAGACAAGGAAAGAAAGGAAGTATAGTTTGATTATCCCCTTTTGGCTTGAGATCGTGATTGAAGCGGATTTTTGTGTTAGTGCTAGACCTTTTGGGATGGATTTTTCAAGTCAGGCTAGGTCTATGACGGTTGATGCTAAATTTTGACTTGTATTGAGAAGGTGAAATGGAGGGAGACGGTGAATGATAGTGGGGTAGTACCCAAGTATGTTGGAGAATTTGTAGGTGTGAGATGGGAGGTCAAATTTAAGGTAGTATGTAAATGAACTTAATTCTATGGCTAGTGCGAAGCCTAGGAAGGTTACGGCTAGAGCTGCGAATTTTAGGTTGTAGGGCATGGTTATAGGGGGTACCGTAGAAGGGGTAAGGTTAGATGAGATTAGGAATCCAGCAAAAATGCTGCCTAGTATTAGACGTTTAATGGCGTTGATGAGGAAAGGGTTGTTTTCGTTGGTTTGAATAAGTGCAGGGTATCGGGGTCGTCCTAGTAAGACAAAGAAGATAATTCGGGTACTGTAGACTGCTGTTATAGATGTGGCAGCAAGAGTAATTAGTAGGGCTCAGGCGTTGGTGTAAGATGTGCTTATAGCTTCGATGATTAGGTCTTTTGAATAGAAGCCTGTAAGAAATGGCATTCCTGTTAGTGCTAGGCTACCGATGATTAAGGCAGTAGTGGTGAAGGGAAGGGTTTTGTAGAGTCCTCCTATTTTACGGATGTCCTGTTCATCTCCTAGACTGTGGATAATAGATCCTGAGCATATGAATAGTATGGCTTTAAAGAAGGCGTGGGTGCAGATATGGAGGAAGGCTAGATGGGGTTGGTTGATGCCAATGGTGACTGTTATTAGTCCTAGTTGGCTGGAAGTTGAGAAGGCGATGATTTTTTTGATGTCATTTTGCGTTAAAGCACAGATGGCAGTGAATAATGTTGTGATGGCTCCTATACAGAGTGTTAGGGTTAGGATTGATGGATTTGTTTCTAGTAGCGGGTGGAAGCGGATTAGGAGGAATACCCCAGCTACCACCATAGTGCTAGAATGGAGTAGAGCTGATACTGGGGTAGGACCTTCTATGGCTGATGGAAGTCATGGATGAAGTCCGAATTGAGCCGATTTACCTGTAGCAGCAAGTAGAAGGCCCGTGAGGGGCAGGGTATTATTTTTTGGGTTGGTCAGGAAGATCTGTTGGAGTTCTCAGGAGTTGGAGTGGAGTAGGAATCAAGCTATGGCTATAATAAAACCTACGTCTCCGATGCGGTTATAAATTATGGCTTGTAGTGCCGCTGTATTGGCGTCTGTTCGTCCGTATCATCATCCAATGAGGAGAAATGATATTATGCCTACTCCCTCTCAGCCGATGAACAGTTGAAATAGGTTGTTGGCGGTAACTAGGATTATTATAGTAATTAGGAATAGGAGTAAGTACTTGAAGAATCGGTTAATATGGGGATCTGAGCTTATATATCATAGTGAAAATTCTATGATGGATCACGTGACAAATAGGGCTACTGGTATAAAGATCAGGGAGAAGTAGTCTAGTTTAAAACTAAGGGAAAGTTTTAGTGTGTGGATTGTTATTCAGTGTCAGTTAGAGATTACGGCTTCATGGCCCGAGTGTATAAATATTATAGTGGGAATTATGCTGATCATGAAGGCGTAGGAGACACTTGTTTTCACGTAATGTGGGAAGTTACCTGTTTTGTAGGTTCAGGATGGTGTTAATATGATAGGGGTGACTAGAATAATTAATGAGATTAGGGTGAAGATGGGAAGTAGGTTGATTACTTTTATTTGGAGTTGCACCAATTTTTTGGCTCCTAAGGCCAACGGATATCTACCATCCTTTAAAAGTGAGAGGGCCATAGTGTCAAGTATGGAGTGGGGGGTTAGCAATCCTCCTGTGCCCTATCGGTAAATAAAAAGGGTTTAGCTTTTATTATTAGACCCACAATCTAATGTTTTGGTTAAACTATATTTACAATATATAAGTATGCTAAAAATCATTATACCAACGGCTATGCTCATCCCACTCACCTGACTCTCTAGCAACAGCACTATATGAGTTAACATCACCATGCATAGCTTCATTATTAGCCTGATTAGCCTCTCTCTCCTTAACCAACCACTCGACACTGGCCTAAACTTCTCCTTATTGTTTTTCTCAGACCACCTATCAACCCCTCTACTTATTCTCACCACCTGACTCCTCCCACTTATATTAATGGCCAGTCAACATCATCTTTCCCAAGAATCAAATACCCGAAAAAAGTCTTATATCACCATGCTCATTCTTCTTCAATTATTCCTAATCATAACATTCGCCGCTACCGAGTTGATCCTACTTTACATTATATTTGAAGCCACACTAATCCCTACAATAGTTATTATCACCCGATGAGGGAATCAACCGGAACGTCTTAATGCAGGACTTTACTTTCTCTTCTATACGCTACTAGGGTCCATCCCACTCCTAATTACGCTAGTCTCCATTCAAAACACCCTAGGAACGCTAAATCTACTCATAGCCCCCGAATGAACCCAACACCTACCCGACTCCTGATCTATAAACCTACTATGACTAACCTGTATAATAGCCTTCATAGTAAAAATACCACTGTACGGACTCCATCTTTGACTGCCAAAAGCCCATGTAGAAGCCCCTATTGCAGGCTCAATAGTACTTGCAGCCATACTGCTAAAACTCGGAGGCTATGGCATAATGCGTATCACTATCCTACTGGACCCCTTAACAAAAACAATAGCTTACCCATTCTTGATGCTTTCGCTATGAGGTATGCTGATAACTAGCTCAATTTGCCTTCGGCAAACCGACTTAAAATCCCTCATTGCTTACTCATCTGTCAGCCATATAGCCCTGGTAATCGTAGCTATCCTAATCCAAACCCCATGAAGCTTCATAGGAGCCACCGCCCTAATAATCGCCCACGGATTAACTTCCTCCCTCCTATTCTGCCTAGCCAACTCTAACTATGAGCGAGTACACAGCCGAACTATAATCCTGGCTCGAGGCCTACAAACCCTCCTCCCCCTAATAGCAGCGTGATGACTACTGGCCTGCCTTACAAACCTAGCTCTCCCACCTACAATTAACCTAATCGGAGAGCTATTTATTATCCTAGCATCGTTCTCATGATCAAACTTCACCATTGTATTCATAGGACTCAATATTCTATTAACAACCTCTTACACCCTATATATTCTCATCACTACCCAACGGGGAAAAGCCTCTCACCATGTCAAAGCCATAAAACCCTCATTCACCCGGGAAAATGCTCTCATGGCCCTACACATTATCCCCCTACTACTATTATCCATTAATCCCAAAATCATTTTATGCCTCATATACTTGGAGCAGATTCAGGTTTTGTACGTAGTCTCGCCCGTATGTGTTGGATACTATGACGAGGAGAGCTAGGCCTACGGCAGCTTCGCATGCTGCGAAGACCAAGAGGATTATTGGAATTATAGTGGAGAGGGTAAAGTGCATATTAAGGCAGAGTAGAGTGCTTAGAATGAATAGTGATAATATCATTCCCTCAAGGCATAGGAGGGATGACATTAGGTGAGAGCGGTATATTAACAGGCCAATAAAGGAGATGGAGAAAGCTAGGAGAGTGTTGATATAAATAAAGGGCATGTTTGGTAATTATGATATAGTCATAGTCTAATGAGTCGAAATCATTTATTTTATTTAAACTAATTACCA